ATGAGTTTCAAACTTTTATTTTGATTTAATTAATATATTAATTAATATAATAAGTTTTATCTTTTCTCCTACCTGCAGAAAAAAAAGCATGTCCACTGTTATTAGATATTCGAATTTTCTGAAAGGTAACTATCCCGCTTTCATATAAAAATTTATATAGAATCTTTGAAAAAGACTTTTTTTGATACTTCATAAAAAAGAAAAAGACTTACTGTCTTTAGGATCTGATGCTACACCGCTGCTCAATACCTTAGGGGATCCACTCTATTACATAAGTAAATTCCTAAGATTTATCTCATATTATGATATAAATAAACAGCTCTTGTTGTATCGGTCCAAAACCTTTCCAATTGATCTTTACGGTGCTTCCTCTATCAATTAAATCTTTTTTTATCCATAGAAAAGAAAGTATTTAGGCATATCTAGTCTTCACTTCATATTTCGATCTATGAAGTTTATTTATTTGCTACAGCTGATAAAAAATCGTTTTGGACGATGCTTATGTAGAAAGCCCTTTTTTTGTGTTTCTAGTATTTAATTGACTAGCTGTTCGTTCTTTTTTCTATAGTGGAGATAGTCGCACGTAATGACAGATCACAGCCATATTATTAAAAGCTTGTGGTAAAAAGGGGTTTCGTTCTAATGCCCGAAAATAATATTCTAAAGCTTTGGTATGTTCCCCATTACTTGTGTGGATAAGGCCTATATTATAGAGTATATAACTTCGATCATAGGGGTCAATTTCTAGTCGCATAGCTTCATAATAATTCTGTAATGCTTCCGCATAATTTCCTTCAGATTGAGCCGACATCCGTTACGGTCGTCATTCGCTTTAACGAATTCTCCGTTTCAGAACCGTATGTGAGATTTTCATCTCATACGGCTCCTCCTTTAGGTGCATAATGAAAATAATATATGGAAAAATGTGATGTCATTATGAACTAAGTGGGGCTAATGTTTTTACAAGAAATCCCTAGCCAACCTTCTTGCAAAAGATCTTTTCTTACTACCAAGTGGGTTCATGCTAGATAAAAATAAAAAAGGAAACTCTAAAAATTTCTTTGTTCTCAACGCCCCTAAATTTCCAGGAATTAGTCACTTCAACAGTCTTCAATGGTTATACGGGTATCCAAAGTACGAACGAGATGGATGTTTATTGTTCCAACCATTTTAATTAGTCCCAATCCCAAAGAAGAAAGAAAGGGAATCATTTTGAAGAAAGTTTTCGTGTTGTTGATTTCTCGGCGTAGTGCTTCTTCCCCTATGCCTCCTATTCGTATATTGTATTAGTGTAGTAGGATTGATCTGTAATACGGGAACCATAGGTAAAAAACCTTTTGCTCAATACTAGAATTCACAATTGAAGCATCTAAGGCTGCATTAATCGTGGATACATGACAGAAGGGATTGCTTTTTTATATTATAAACTTCACCTTCAAAAGCGTAGATTTTTTTCAATACTCGTTTTTCTTTCTATTCCAAATCAGCGAGAAATAAAAAAAATAATGATAATCAAATCGCACCATCTCTGTAATAAGTAAATGCCTCTTTTTCTCCGGAAGTTGTCGGAATGACTCGTAATAAGATATCGGCTACAATTGTAAAGGTTTTATCAATAAAATTTCCATTTATACGCGATCTTGGCATAGGTAGTAATCCATTGTATAACTCTTTTTATTTCCTTTACCTTTTCTTTTGTGAGAAAATTTTCTCACAAACAAAGGAATTGTATAGTACGAACTAACATAAAAGCGGATTCATAAAAAAAAAACCTTCTATCTACTTCCAAATTTTCCGGTCAAAAAAGGTATCTATTAACCATAATCTAAAAAACGATGAATAACTCGCTATTCACCCAGGTACTCAGTCATAATCCTGATGTCGGAGAGATGGCCGAGTGGTTGAAGGCGTAACATTGGAACTGTTATGTAGACTTTTGTTTACCGAGGGTTCGAATCCCTCTCTTTCCGTACTTTCAACTAATTCACCAATCTTACGTGATTGACCACAATGTATCAAATCAAATAAAAAAGAATCGATATAAAATCTACCTTGTTTTGATTTTGAAATAGATTCTCTATTCCTAATTTCTTTGATATCGAAAATAGCAAACAAGGGATCCAAATCTCTCTACCAATCTCTGATACATGAATAGGAAAAAGATTCCCCAACAAAATCCTTTACCTCGTGCCTTTTTATTTTTAATCAAAAAAGAGGGCAAAGGGGAGTTGGCCGAACTCTTGTTTTTAGTTATTTTTTTTTACTTAAGTTAGGTTTATTAAGTCTGTCGAGAGTAATATTCTACGACAAGCAATTCATTTATTTTCAAACCGACGCATTTCCTATCTATTATTTGATTGACTAACCCTTCATATTGGAATGTGTGAAGAGTAAGATGATTTGGCAATTCCTCAGGGGCAGACGAATCAAGAAGATTTTGAACCAAAGTTCTAGAGTTTTGTTCGTCCTTCACTGTAATAATATCTCGGGGTTTGCAGCGATAACTTGGTATATCAACTATACGACCATTAACTAAAATATGTCCATGGTTAACTAATTGGCGTGCTTGAGGAATAGTCAAAGCCATACCCAATCGAAAAAGGATGTTATCCAAACGCATTTCAAGTAATTGTAGTAAAACTTGACCTGTTGACCCCTTGGCTTTTCCGGCGATACGAACATATTTAAGTAATTGTCGTTCTGTAAGACCATAATGAAAACGCAATTTTTGTTTTTCTTCTAAACGAATACGATATTGAGATTTTTTTCCGGAGCGTGATTGGTTTCTAAGATCGCTTCCTGCCTTAGGCCTTTTACTAGTTAGTCCCGGTAAAGCCCCCAGACGGCGTATTTTTTTAAAACGAGGCCCTCGGTAACGTGACATAAAGACTCCTTTTTTTATTGAAATTGTACAAAACTAAACAAAATTAAAACTGAACTAAATGATAATGATAAATGACGTGAAATCCACTCCAATAAACTATTGGAATACAAAGAGTAAGAAGATATATTCTCTCAATATACCAATTTTTTTTATTGTATATACAATATATATAAATCAAATAAATCAAAAAAAATTTCCTTTATTTTCTTGATTTATTTTGCAAAGATCTAACTCTTTTACCCAATATATATTCCTATATGGACGTTTATATGACATAATATGGAGTGGTAACTCTTGGAAAAAGGTGCAAGAAGTCTTTTCAATCTTCTTTGATTTTTAAAGTACATTAAAAATCATGTAAAAAAACGAAAAAATGGAAAAGCCGGCTATCGGAATCGAACCGATGACCATCGCATTACAAATGCGATGCTCTAACCTCTGAGCTAAGCGGGCTCAAATCAAATAGCGCATGCATACAAATTAACTAAACTACTAGATCGTATCAAGTAACTATTCTATTCATATTTTTCCTTATCTATTTAGAATTAATAATATTCTATATATTCTAGAACAGAATATAGCTCAAATAAATAGTAACTATCATTAAATAAATAAAACATAACCTTAATTAATAGAATATAGCAGTATATCGACTTTCTAATTTTGATTTCATTAGTTTCTAAATAAGAAAATCTTAATTAGATCAAAAATCTTTTTTTTTTTTTTTTAAGTTAAATGATATCTGATTTGAAATTCTTGTTTTTTTGTTCTAACCTCATGCTATTATTATTATTTTATACTTTTTTTCTTTTTTGTTTATTTATAATATTATAGAATTAATATTCGAATAGAATTTTTTATACTTATTCGAATTTCAAATCTATGAAGTAGACTTATATATAATCTTTTTCCATTGCACATTGTAGAATTCTAGGTTTCCATAATAATCATAAATTTCTTTTCATGAAAGTAAAAAAAAACAAAGAATTGACCGTTCGACTATTTCTTAAAATTTAAGACAAAGATGAGAAAAGGCAGAACATATATATGTTATGTAATATATAACCATATTGAATTGCAAATACAAAGATGATATAATCTTTGTTGATTAGACTAAATAAATATGGATGGGGCTCAAAAAAATGAAAGAAGATACCAAAGAAATAAAATAAGTATCTATATGTAATGAATTCCAAGGTGTCGGCATAAGAAAAAGTGGAAAGACATCATAATGAGATCCTAATCAAAAGGGGATATGGCGGAATCGGTAGACGCTACGGACTTAATTGGATTGAGCCTTGGTATGGAAACCTACTAAGTGATAACTTTCAAATTCAGAGAAACCCTGGAATTAACAATGGGCAATCCTGAGCCAAATCCTGGTTTACGCGAACAAACCGGAGTTTAGAAAACGAGAAAAAAGGGATAGGTGCAGAGACTCAATGGAAGCTGTTCTAACAAATGGAGTTCACTACCTTGTGTTGATATTGTGTTGATAAAGGAATCCTTCGATCGAAACTTCAAATCAAAAAGGATGAAGGAGAAAAACCTATATTTAGACAATATAGGTAACACAAAAGATCTCAAAAATGACGACCTGAATCTCGATTTCTATTTATTTTATAAACAAAATAGGAATGTTGTGAATCAATTCGAAGTTTAAGAAAAAATCAACTATTCAGTGATCAAATGATTCACTTCATAGTCTGATAGATCCTTGGTGGAACTTATTAATCGGACGAGAATAAAGATAGAGTCCATTCTACATGTCAATACTGACAACAATGAAATTTATAGTAAGATGAAAATCCGTTGACTTTTAAAATCGTGAGGGTTCAAGTCCCTCTATCCCCAACTCTACTCCCCAAAAGAGAGAGTGCGTTTGACACCTACCTTTTTTTTTTTAGTTATTCAAGAATTCATTATTTTTTTTATTCATCCTACGCTTTTACAAACTACAATTTAGTTTCTGATTAGATACAAGTCTTGTAGGATATATCATACACGTACAAATGAGAAAGAAATATCGATTTGAATTATTTATAATCTATATAATTTTTCATTTTCAAACTTAGAAAGTCTTCTTTTATTTAGAAGATCCAAGAAATTCCCGGTC